GTAAAAAAGAAATATTATAATATTTTTAACACAACTCAAATATGAAATAAATACCGTAGGGATTCTCCTGTTTAAGGGGGGTTTGCAGGAATCATAAGGATCTCACGAGTATTGGGGGGGTAGGGGGGGTTTGACCCGCAAAAGCCGAGGGGGATGTATAATAGGGATGTTAGGAGAAAAATTCACATGTTATGCACATGATATCAGTTATGCAGTTCTTAAATGAAATTCTTTTAACATTCATCTTTGTTTTTAGATGCAAGGAGATGTTCCACCTTGGCTGATAGATTGCATGCACTGTGAGATGTCAATTGAAAAGAAAAAAAAAAAAGAGAACCCCTTGTCCGCTAGAGTGAACGCCCGGCATGTTGGGTAACGCGTCTTATGTATTCCACCATTAACTTATGCCAGCGTCAAGGTAAGATAGGGGAATTAATCAAGCAATGGACCTGAAATAGGAACCAAATGCCAGGAATAAATCAAGAAGTGAAACCCCCACGATTTTTGTCCCTGACCATCAATAAGAGTTATCATTAAGAAATCAACTGATGGTGGTCTCTTACTGTGCATAATATTTGATTTTGTCGGGATGTCAGATAAAATTATTCCCTTGGTAATGAATATTCTTTTAGGACTTAATTTTATTTTTTAGCATTTATTAAAATTTAGTTGATTCTTGTTTTATATGTTGTTCTAAGTTCTATGTCTGGTTACTGTACTCAATCAGTTTATGTTCATTAAAGGTATAATGTCCCACATAAATAATGAAATGGTTAATATATATTAATGGTGTTAATACATAGATATATGTACTATATATATGTATGTATATGTCCATATATGTAGTTTCGGGCGTATTCCGGCAGAGAATAGTTTAATTTAGAATCCTAGCTTTGGGAGTTAGGGGCAGGGGTTAAACCCCCCTTTCTTTGAAGCAGTAGGAAGGATTTTAACCTTCGACGTTCGGCTTACAAGGCCGACGCTCTGAGTGCTGAGCTACTAGTGCATCGTCATTCAATAATTTTATTCTCCACTAACCCTGCAATAGGGGCTAGTACGAGGAAAATAGAGAAGTAGATGAGGGATGCGATTTGCCCTACGATAATGTAGGGGTGTTCAACTGGTATTCCCCCGATCCATGTAAGAATTACCACATCTGCCACTAAGGTCCAAAACAGGACTTGAGATAATGGGCGGAAAGTCAGGCTTCGTTGCTTAGAGGTTTGGAGAATGGGGACTAAGAATAGTACAAGAATGGAGGAAAGTAGCGCTAGAACTCCTCCAAGCTTGTTGGGGATTGAACGCAGGATTGCGTATGCAAATAGGAAATACCATTCTGGTTTGATGTGGGGAGGCGTTACTAGGGGGTTTGCAGGTGTAAAGTTGTCTGGGTCGCCTAATAGGTTAGGGGAGAATAGGGCTAAAGAAGTTAGTGTGATTAAAAGAGCTGCAAAGCCCAGGATATCTTTGTATGAGAAGTAGGGGTGGAAGGAGATTTTATCGGCGTCGGAGTTAATTCCTGTCGGGTTATTTGATCCGGCTTCGTGAAGAAAAATAAGGTGGATTATACTTATTGCTGCAATTACAAAGGGAAGGAGGAAGTGGAAAGTAAAGAATCGGGTAAGGGTGGCGTTATCAACTGAGAAACCTCCTCAGATTCACTGTACAAGTGAGTTTCCAATATATGGGACAGCGGATAAGAGGTTAGTAATCACGGTTGCCCCTCAGAAGGATATTTGTCCTCATGGGAGGACGTAACCTACAAATGCTGTCATTATAACAAGGAGTAGGAGAACTACTCCAACGTTTCATGTCTCTTTGTTGAGGTGGGACCCGTAATAAAGGCCCCGTCCGATGTGAAGATAAATGCATACAAAGAAGAAGGAGGCACCGTTTGCATGCATGTTTCGGATTATCCACCCGTAATTTACATCACGACAGATGTGGGCTACGGAGGAGAAGGCTGTGGAAATATCAGCGGTGTAATGCATAGCAAGAAATAGTCCTGTAAGGATTTGGGCAATTAAGCATAGCCCTAGCAGTGAGCCAAAGTTTCATCATGCAGAGATATTAGCGGGGGTTGGTAGGTCAATTACTGCGTCATTAGCAATTTTAAATAGAGGGTGGGTTTTTCGTAAGTTTGCCATTATTATTCTTGTAGTTGAATTCAACGATGGTTTTTCAAATCATAAGTCCTGGTGAAAATCCTGGCGAGAATCATGTTAGCTCTTTGGTACACATGTATATTAAGTATAATTTTAGGAATAGCTTCAGTTGCTTCTAATCCAATTCCCCATATTGCTGCTTTATTTTTAGTTTTGGTTGCTGGCGTTGGTTGTGGAAGTTTAGCAATTCATGGGGGCACTTATTTTGCTCTAATTTTATTAATTATTTATTTGGGTGGTATATTAATTGTGTTTGTCTATTCAATGGCTCTAGCTTCTGACCCTTATTCCGAGGAGTGATGGGTTTGATCAGCGGCGGGGGTCATGGGGACATTTATTTTCTTTGTAGCAGTCCTTGCAGGGATGTTTTGAGGGGGATGGTATAAGGGAGCCTTATATCTAACTGGGGATTATGTGGGAATATCAGTTCATTGTGGGGATGTCTGAGGAATAGTTAATATCTACTCAACAGGGGGTGGGTTCTTAATTTTAGGGGGACTAGCTCTATTGTTAGCATTGTTTGTTGTGTTAGAGCTGGTTCGAGGGTTAAGCCGTGGGGCGCTTCGTCCAGTTTAGAAGAAGAGGAGGAGGGCAGTTATAGCGATTGTGAAGAAGAAAAGGGAGAGGTAAGTTTTAATTATCCCTCGTTGGATATTACTTATTGTGGTAGCGAGGGGCTTGTTTAAGGTGGAGACTGTTTTTGGGCCCACTTTTTCTATTCAGGTTTGGTCGACTATTTGGGTTGCAATTGCTTGGCCTAAAATAAGGTTTAGTTTAGGCATTATCCGATGAACTACTGCTGGGAAGAAGCCTAATATATTTGAGAAGTGGTGAAGGTCAAGTTTCGGGAGTGTTTTAAATTGTTTAGTTGTTAGGGATGCGAGTTCCATGGCTGTTAATACCCCAATAACGGTGACTAAGATGGCTGCCATTTTGAGTGTAGGGTGTATTGTTATTACAGGGGTTTTTAGGGGAAGAATGTTAGAAGTGATTAGGAGGCCAGCTAGGATGCTTCCTCAGGCCAGCCGTTTAATTGGGTTAATAACTTCGGGGTTATTTTCATTAATAGGGGAAAGGGTGTTGAACCGGGGGTTTCCTATGGAAACGAAGAAGATTACTCGCAGGCTGTAGACTGCTGTGAATGATGTGGCGATTAGGGTAAGGACTAGGGCCCAGGCGTTTAGGTAAGATGTGTTTAGTGCTTCAATGATAGCGTCTTTGGAGAAGAAGCCTGCTAGGAAAGGAGTGCCTGTTAAAGCAAGGCTCCCAATAGTTAAGCAGGAAGAGGTAAATGGGGCTAAGTGCTGCATTCCCCCTATTTTGCGGATGTCTTGTTCGTCATTTAGGCTGTGAATGATTGATCCAGAGCACAGGAAAAGTATAGCCTTAAAGAATGCATGAGTGCAGATGTGGAAGAAAGCAAGTTGAGGCTGGTTTAGGCCGATCGTGACTATTATTAGTCCGAGCTGGCTTGATGTTGAGAATGCAACGATTTTCTTAATGTCGTTTTGTGTTAAAGCACAAGTTGCAGTAAATAAAGTAGTTAAGGCGCCAAGACAAAGACAGATTGTAGAGGCTGTTGCATCATTTTCCAATAGGGGGCTTAGGCGGATCAAAAGGAAAATTCCGGCGACGACTATTGTGCTTGAGTGAAGTAGCGCGGAGACTGGTGTCGGGCCTTCTATGGCGGACGGAAGTCATGGGTGCAAGCCAAATTGTGCTGATTTTCCAGTTGCTGCTACGATTAGACCAATTAAGGGAAGCGTTAGGTTTATGTCCTTTGTTAGTGTGAAGATCTGCTGTAGTTCTCAGGAGTTTGTGGTTATTGCGATTCATGCTATTGCTAGAATGAGGCCAATATCCCCGACTCGATTATATAAGACGGCCTGAAGTGCTGCGGTGTTAGCGTCAGCTCGGCCGTACCATCAGCCAATTAAGAGGAAAGATATAATTCCGACTCCTTCTCATCCGATAAATAGTTGAAATATGTTGTTTGCTGTAACGAGAATCATCATGGCAATGAGGAAAATAAGTAGGTATTTGAAGAATCGGTCTTTATTGGGGTCAGCATGTATATACCAGGAGGCAAATTCTAGGATGGACCAAGTTACGTACAGGGCAATAGGTAAGAAAACAGTCGAGTATAGATCAAATTTAAGGCTGATGTTAATGTCAAAGAGTAATGTATTTATTCATACTAGGTTGGTAGTAACAGTCTCGGCTCCTTCATTAAGGAACAGAAAAAGGGGCAGGAGGCTAATAAAGAATGCTATTTTAACAGCTGTTTTGATTTGAGCGGACAGAGTCGGAAAAGGGGTGGAGGAGTTGACTAAAGTTGAAATGGCAGGGATAGCTAAGAGAGTCAGTGAGAAGAGAAGGCTCGATGTTATAATAAGTGGGGTGTAGGGCATAGCTGCTACTTGGATTTGCACCAAGAGTTTTTGGTTCCTAAGACCAATGGATGAGCTGTTATCCTTTAGAAGCTGCTCGAGTGAGCCATGGGGTTTAACCAAGGAGACGAAAATTAGCAGTCATCGTTGCTTCCGAGCCTCTCTCGGTGGATAAGGGGAGTTTAACCTCTATCTCTAGAATCACAATCTAGCATTTTTGTTAAACTATATCTACAAGCTGTTCAACCTCAGACTAGCTCAGGTTTCAGAATAAGTAACAGGAGGGGAATTATGTGAAGGGTAATGAGGAGATGTTCTCGTGAATGTGAGGGGTTGATGGCAATTATGTGTACGGGTAAAGGTCCTCGTTGTGTTATTAAAAATATATAAAGGGAGTAGCCCGCCGTAATAAGGGTGCCTGTTCCAGTTAATGCTAGGGTTCATGGGGACCAGTTAAAGAGAGAAGACAGAATCATTAGCTCTCCTATAAGATTAGGAAGAGGGGGTAAAGCAAGGTTTGCCAAGCTGGCCAGGAATCATCATGAGGCTATTAAGGGCAATGCTATTTGCATACCTCGGGCTAAAACCATTGTCCGGCTATGGGTTCGTTCGTAATTAGTGTTGGCAAGGCAGAAGAGTGCAGAAGATGTAAGACCATGGGCAATTATTAGGATTAAGGCGCCTGTGAACCCTCACGGGGTTTGGATTAGGATTCCTGCAGCAACTAAACCTATGTGGCTTACAGATGAGTAGGCAATCAGGGATTTCAGATCGGTTTGACGCAAGCAGATAGAGCCTGTCATGAGTACACCTCAAAGGGCTAGAATAATAAATGGGTAGCTTAGTTCTTTAGTTAATGGCTCAAGCGAGGTTATTATTCGCATTATGCCGTATCCCCCAAGTTTTAGGAGAACCGCCGCTAGTACTATTGATCCTGCGATGGGGGCTTCTACGTGGGCTTTAGGAAGCCAAAGGTGAGCTCCGTAGAGGGGTATTTTTACTAAGAAGGCGATTAGGCAGCCCGCTCACCAGATTTTATCTGCGTAAGTGGAAAGGAGGGAAGTGGCAGCGTGTTGTAGGGTTAAAAGGGATAGGGAGCCTGTGGAGTTTTGTAAGAGGAGAAGTGCAACTAATAGGGGCAGAGACCCGGCTAATGTATAAAATAAAAAGTATGTGCCTGCATTTAACCGTTCGGTTTGGTTCCCTCACCGGGTGATAATAAAGAGCGTCGGGATTAAAGTAGCTTCAAATATCACGTAGAACATAATTAATTCTGTTGCGCCGAAGGCTAGAATTAGGAAAATTTGAAGGGATGTTAGGAGCAAAATATAGGTCCGCTGCCGGTTTTCTGGTTCAATGGCTATATGATTTTGACTAGCCAGAATCATTAGGGGAAGAAGCCAGCATGTTAAAACTAATAATGGGGTTGAAAGGGGGTCTGTGGCCATATAAGGGCTAAGGCATGTTCACCCTGTTTCGGCAGGTATCTTAAGTCAAGATAAGCTAATTAAAGCAATGATAAGGCTATATATAAGGGTAGTTGTTCAGAGTTTTTTACAAGGGGTTAATCAGGTAACAGGAAGGAGCATAATAGTTGGTAGGAGAACTTTTAGCATTGTAAAAGGTTAAGGCTCTGTAGGCGGTCCGTCCCATGTGTGCGGGCTGTGGCGACGAGTAGGGCTAGTCCGGCGCTAGCTTCACAAGCTGAGAAAGCTAGAAGTAATACTGGTGATGCTGCAAAGTTTGTTGAGTCTAGTTGTAGGGCTCATAAAGAGAGAGCTAAGAAGAGGGAAAGTATTATACCCTCAAGGCATAATAAGGCAGATAGGAAGTGGGTTCGGTGAAATGCTAGCCCGGCCAACCCCAGGAAAAATAGTGACGAGAAGGTAAAATGGGTAGGAGTCATTAAGCGGTTATGGACTTAAACCATAAGTTTTTGAGCCGAAATCAAATGTTTTTCTTAAACTAACTGCTTATTCAGCTCATTCAAGTCCTCCTTGAATTCATTCATAAATTAGGCCCAAGGTTAGGAGACCAAGGATGGCGGAGGCCCAGATGAATGTTGTTAAAGGGGAGGAAAGCTGGTCTCCCCACGGAAGGGGGAGGAGGAGGGCAATTTCTAGGTCAAATAGCAGGAAGAGAATGGCTACGAGGAAAAATCGTAGGGAGAAGGGGAGGCGAGCTGATCCTAAGGGGTCAAACCCGCATTCGTAGGGAGATAATTTTTCATAATCAGGGGTCATTTGAGGGAGCCAAAACGAAACAATAGCTAGAATAACAGAGAGGGCAGTGGAGATAAGGATAACTGTAAGGAGTAAGTTCATTATCTTTCCTTGGACTTTAACCAAGACTAAGTGATTGGAAGTCACATGTACTAGCTTAATACTAGAAAGATTATGATCCTCATCAGTAGATAGAGATGTATAAGAAAAGTCATACGACGTCTACGAAGTGTCAATATCAGGCGGCGGCTTCGAATCCAAAATGATGTTCGGACGTAAAATGGTATTGAATTTGTCGCAGAAGACAAACGGCGAGGAATGATGAGCCAATAATTACATGTAGGCCATGGAAGCCTGTGGCAACAAAAAATGTGGCCCCATAAACTCCGTCTGCAATTGTAAATGGTGCCTCATAATATTCTATTGCTTGAAGGAAAGTAAAGTAGAAGCCTAGAAGGATAGTTAAAGTAAGAGATTGAATTGTTTGTTTACGTTGACCTTCTATAATGCTATGGTGAGCTCAGGTTACTGTTACTCCTGATGCTAGAAGAACAGCTGTATTAAGCAGGGGTACTTCAAATGGGTCTAGTGTTGTGATTCCTGTGGGGGGTCAGCAGCCACCTAGTTCAGGTGTTGGGGCGAGGCTAGAGTGATAAAAGGCTCAGAAAAAACCTAAGAAGAAGAAAACTTCTGAGGTAATGAAAAGAATTATACCATAACGCAACCCTTTTTGAACTGGAGGTGTATGGTGCCCTTGGAATGTGCCTTCTCGGATAATGTCTCGTCATCATTGATACATGGTTAAAAGTAGGAGAATAAGTCCTAATGTTATAAGGGTTATTGTGTGAAAATGTATTCAGATTGCTAATCCTGAAGTTATTAGCAGGGCGGCGACGGCTCCTGTTAGTGGCCAGGGGCTGGGGTCTACTATATGATATGCATGTGCTTGGTGGGCCATTAAACGTTTTCTTGTAAATATAAGCTTAGGAGGAGGACAAATACGTAGGCTTGAATTATAGCTACGGCAACTTCAAGAAGGGTAAGAAGGAATAACAGAACGGTTGTAGATAGAGCAACAGCTGGCATAATAGGTAAAAGTTGGAATGCAGCGGTTGCGATTAACTGGATAAGTAGGTGACCTGCTGTTAGATTGGCTGTGAGTCGTACTCCCAGGGCAATCGGTCGGATAAAAAGGCTAATTGTTTCGATAATAATTAGGATCGGGATCAGAAGAGTTGGGGTTCCTTCTGGGAGTAAATGACCTAGGGCGTGTGTCGGTTGGTTTCGCATACCTAAAATAACGGTTGCTAGTCATAAAGGAGTGGCGATGGCCATATTTATAGAGAGTTGTGTAGTTGGTGTAAATGTATAAGGGAGGAGGCCTAACATGTTTAAGGTTAGGAGGAAGATTATTAAGGACATTAGGATAAGGGCTCAACGGTGACCTAACATTGGGATGGGTATAAAGATTTGTTGTGTAAAGCGGTTTATAAACCAATTTTGCAGGGTTAATGTACGATTATGGAGTCATCGGGCTGATGGTCGTGGGAATAGGGTTCAGGGAAGGCTTAGAGCGAGGGCAATTAGGGGGATGCCCAGGAAGACGGGGCTTATGAATTGATCGAAGAAGTTAACTATCATGGTCAGTTTCAGGATTCTGTTTTTGGTAATTTTGTGCTTTGAGGGGTTGGTTCATTAGGGAAGGAGTGTGCAAGGACTTTGGGGGGAATAACTGTTAAAAAGATAAACCAAGAAAAGACTAAGATGGCAAATCACGGTGCGGGGTTGAGTTGGGGCATTTCGCTAAGGGTGGTTGGGGGCCACCAGTCTTTAGCTTAAAAGGCTAACGCTAGWCCCTATTTAGCTTCTTAGCGATGCGTCTTCAAGTATTAAAGAGGATCAGTTTTCAAAGTGTTCCAATGGGACGGCTTCAACTACAATAGGTATAAAGCTGTGGTTTGCCCCGCAGATTTCAGAGCATTGACCATAAAATACTCCAGGTCGGGATGCAATAAAGGCTGTTTGGTTTAGACGTCCAGGGACTGCGTCTATTTTTACACCAAGGCTTGGAACGGCTCAGGAGTGAAGAACATCTTCTGCGGAGACTAAAACTCGAATAGGGGATTCTACAGGGATTACTATACGGTGATCGGCCTCTAGGAGTCGGAATTGACCTGGGGTTAGATCTTGGGTGGGAATTATATACGAGTCAAAACCTAGGTCTTCATAGTCTGTATATTCATAGCTTCAATATCATTGGTGGCCCATGGCTTTAATTGTTAAATGAGGGTCATTGATTTCGTCCATGAGGTAGAGAATTCGTAGGGATGGAAGTGCGATGAGGATAAGAATAATGGCTGGAAGTACTGTTCAAATGATTTCGATTTCTTGCGAATCTAAAATAAACTTATTGGTTAGTTTAGTTGTTACTATGGCTACAATAATGTAAAGAACTAGTGTGCTAATCAGGAAGACAATTATTAAAGCGTGGTCGTGAAAGTGGAGAAGTTCTTCTATTACAGGGGAGGCTGCATCTTGAAATCCTAGTTGGGAGGGGTGAGACATGTGTTTAAGACACGCGGGGGTTTAACCCACGATTTTGCCTTGACAAAGCAATGTAATATCTTCTTTACTAGTGTCTTATTAAGAAAGTGACAGAACGGTTATGTGGTTGGCTTGAAACCAATTTATGGGGGTTCAATTCCTCCCTTTCTCGTAGGGTTAAATAGTTTGTTTAATTTGAACGAAGGCAGGTTCTTCAAATGTGTGGTAAGGAGGTGGGCAGCCGTGAAGTCACTCAACATTAGTTGATGTGAGTTCTACAGATAGAACTTCCCGTTTTGCAGCGAAAGCTTCTCAAATAATAAATAGGAACATAATTACGGCAATTAAAGAGATGAGGGAGCCGATAGAAGAAACTGTGTTTCATAGTGTGTAGGCGTCTGGGTAGTCAGAATATCGTCGAGGTATTCCTGCAAGACCTAGGAAATGTTGTGGGAAGAAGGTAAGGTTTACTCCAATGAACATAATTCCGAAGTGGATTTTTGTTCAAGTTTCATGAAGAGTATACCCTGAGAATAGAGGGAATCAATGAACGAAGGCTGCTATGATTGCAAATACAGCTCCTATTGATAGGACGTAATGGAAATGAGCTACTACATAATATGTATCGTGGAGTACAATATCAAGAGAGGAGTTGGCTAGCACAATACCTGTTAAGCCTCCTACTGTAAATAGGAAGATGAAGCCCAGGGCTCATAGGAGAGGGGTTTCTCATTTAATTGTGCCTCCGTGAAGAGTAGCGAGTCAGCTAAATACTTTTACACCTGTAGGGATCGCGATAATCATAGTGGCCGATGTGAAATAGGCACGTGTGTCTACGTCTATCCCTACAGTAAACATGTGGTGGGCTCAGACGATGAAGCCTAGAAGTCCAATTGCTATTATAGCTCATACTATACCCATATAGCCAAATGGTTCTTTTTTTCCTGAATAATAAGCTACGATGTGAGAAATTATTCCAAAGCCTGGTAAAATAAGAATGTATACTTCTGGGTGCCCGAAGAATCAAAATAAATGTTGGTAAAGAATTGGGTCACCTCCTCCAGCAGGATCAAAGAATGTTGTATTTAGATTTCGGTCTGTCAGAAGTATAGTAATTCCTGCTGCAAGAACGGGCAGGGAGAGAAGCAGAAGAACTGCCGTAATAAGGACTGCTCATACGAAAAGCGGAGTCTGATACTGTGAGATTGCAGGAGGTTTTATATTAATAATTGTTGTAATAAAGTTAATTGCCCCTAGAATTGACGAAACCCCTGCCAGATGGAGTGAGAAAATTGTTAGGTCAACGGATGCTCCGGCGTGGGCTAGATTGCCTGATAGAGGGGGGTATACTGTTCATCCTGTCCCAGCTCCAGCTTCAACTCCTGAAGAGGCCAGGAGAAGAAGGAAAGAGGGTGGAAGAAGTCAAAAGCTCATATTATTTATTCGAGGGAATGCCATGTCGGGAGCCCCGATCATGAGGGGGATGAGTCAGTTTCCAAAGCCACCAATTATAATTGGTATTACTATAAAGAAAATTATTACAAAAGCATGTGCTGTAACAATTACGTTATAAATTTGGTCGTCTCCAAGGAGAGAGCCTGGTTGGCTTAGTTCTGCTCGAATAAGAAGGCTTAGGGCTGTCCCTACTATTCCTGCTCAGGCACCAAATACTAAATAAAGGGTGCCAATGTCTTTGTGATTGGTTGAGAAAAATCAGCGTGTGATTGCCACAGGTAGGATGGCTGAGTTTTAAGCGGTGGATTGTAGCTCCATAGACAGAGGTTTGAGTCCTCTTCTTATCAATAGCTCCGAGGTGTCATCATGTCAGATTGCAAATCTGAAGAAGCGGGTTAGCCGCCTGCCGGGGCTTTCCCCCGCCTATTTGTGTCAAGCTAGGCGGGGGAAAGTTAGATTGATGCTCGCTGGCTTGAGCGCTTAGCTGTTAACTAAGAGTTTGTAGGATCGAGGCCTATCTGTCTAGTAAGGCTTTAGCTTAATTAAAGTGTCTGCTTTGCATGCAGAAGATGTGGGTTAGTGTCCCGTAAGTCTTATCAGAGACTAGGAGATTTTCACTCCTGCTTAGGGCTTTGAAGGCCCTTGGTCTTAATTCTATCCTAAGTCTCTAGATAGTGAGAATAGTTGTTAGGGCGGGGGTAAGTGGAAGGAGGCAAATGGTTGCTGAGGTAGCGGTTGCTAGCGGCATGGTCTGGTGGTTCGGAGTTAGGCGTCAGGGGGTTGTTCCGGCCAGGTTATTGGGGGATATCGTGAGTGTCATGGCGTGGGATAGTCGTAAATAGAAGTACAGGCTCAGAAGGGCTGAGAGGGCGGCTAGGGTGGCGGTTAGGCTTAGTTCCTGTTTAGTTAATTCTTGTAGAATTAACCACTTTGGTATAAACCCTGTTAGGGGCGGGAGACCACCCAGGGATAGAAGGATGAGGGGGGTTAAAGAGGTAATTGCTGGTGACTTAGTTCATGAGGTGGCCAAGGAGTTAATGTTTGTGGATTTGTTTGCTTTAAAAATTAAGAAGGTTGAGGAGGTTATTAGGATGTAAGTAATCAGGGTTAAGAAAGTTAGTGAAGGGGAGAATTGAATAACTAGTAGTATTCATCCTAGGTGCGCGATTGACGAATAGGCAAGAATCTTCCGTAGTTGTGTTTGATTTAACCCCCCTCAGCCACCTACTAGAGTTGATGTAAGTCCTAGGATGATGGGAATAGTTGAGTCAGTTGGTTGGATTTGTAGAAGGAGGGCAAAGGGGGCCAGTTTTTGTCATGTGGAGAGGATCAGTCCAGTTGTTAGGTCTAGTCCTTGAAGCACTTCTGGTAGTCAGGCGTGAAGGGGGGCTAGCCCAATTTTTAGAGCCAGAGCAAGGTAAATTATCATGGCAGGGAATGGGTGTGTGAGCTGGTAGATGTCTCACTGTCCTGTTAATCATGCGTTTGTGGTGCAAGCAAATAGGATTGTTGTGGCAGCGGTGGCCTGGGTGAGGAAATACTTAGTGGTGGCTTCTACTGCTCGGGGGTGGTGGGTTTGGGCTATGAGTGGAATGATGGCTAGTGTGTTAATTTCTAGGCCCATTCAGGCCAAGAATCAGTGGGAGCTTGTGATGGTAACTGTAGTTCCTAGCCCTAGTCCAAAAATTATGGTGGCGAGGATGTAAGGGTTCATTAGTAAAGGAAGGACTTTAACCAACATTTTTGGGGTATGGGCCCAAAAGCTTTATTTAGCTGACTTTACTAGGAAGTGGTGTAGAGGAAGCACTAAGAGTTTTGATCTCTTCAGGTAGGGTTCGAACCCTTTCTTTCTAAGGAGTCGGAGGGACTTTAACCCTCATTTTTCACTCTATCAAAGTGGCCCTTTACTTCAGGCACAACTCCGGGGCTATAAGTGAGGGGGAAGGCCCGAAAATGAAATAGGTATAGCAAGATGTCAAATAACCAATGCCAGGGTTAGGGGGAGGAAGTTTTTTCAAATAAGGTGCATTAATTGGTCGTATCGAAATCGGGGGTAGGATGCTCGCACTCATAGGAATAGGGTGGATAGCATAGCCGCTTTAATTATTAATCCTATAGAAGTAAGTTCGGGGGAGAAGTGATAAATTGTTGTTCCTAAGAATAGTGTGGCAGATAATGTATTTATAAGAAGAATATTGGCGTATTCGGCGAGAAAAAATAAGGCAAAAGGGCCCCCAGCGTACTCAACGTTGAACCCTGATACTAATTCCGATTCTCCTTCTGTAAGGTCAAAAGGGGCCCGGTTAGTTTCTGCTAGCGTGGAAATGTATCATATTGCAGCTAGAGGTCATGCAGGCAGGATGAGTCATGTTGCTTCTTGTGCAGTGCTGAATGTTTGTAGAGTAAAGTTTCCTGTGAATACTACAGCGTTAAGGAGGATTAACCCCAGGCTTACCTCGTAAGAGATGGTTTGTGCGGCAGCTCGGATTGCTCCGATAAGGGCATATTTTGAATTTGAAGCTCAACCAGAGCCCAAAATAGAGTATACGGCAAGGCTCGATAGGGCGAGGATGAAGAGAATTCCTAGATTAAGGTCAGCTACTGAGAATGGTATAGGTATGGGGGCTCACAGGGTAATAGCCAGTGTTAATGCTAGTATGGGTGTGAGGAGGAATAAAATCGGTGATGAGGTGGAGGGACGCACGGGTTCTTTTATGAATAGTTTTAGGCCGTCTGCAATTGGTTGGAGTAAGCCATAGGGGCCTACTACATTAGGTCCTTTTCGCAGCTGTATATAACCTAAAACCTTTCGTTCAACGAGGGTCAGGAGGGCTACTGCAAGCAATACAAAAACGGTAAGGATAAGGGGGTTAATAATAAGGGTTAAAATTATTTGGAGCATAGTTAAGAAGAGGACTTGAACCTCTGTGGTAAGGGCTTAGGCCTTTTGCAATCACCGGGCTCTGCCATCCTAACGTGCCGTTCTTTACGGCCTAAAGGATATGTCCTTTTGCCTAATTTAGTTGTTTTCACTAGGTGGGGGGGGGGCGTTCTTTAAGAATAGGCCCCTTCTCTTCGGTCCTTTCGTACTAGAAGAGAACATTTCATAGATAGAAACTGACCTGGATTACTCCGGTCTGAACTCAGATCACGTAGGACTTTAATCGTTGAACAAACGAACCCTTAATAGCGGCTGCACCATTAGGATGTCCTGATCCAACATCGAGGTCGTAAACCCCCTTGTCGATATGGGCTCTAAAAGGGGATTGCGCTGTTATCCCTAGGGTAACTTGGTCCGTTGATCGGCTTGGCCGGATCTTTTGGTCAGAATTTCTGGTACTTAGACCTGTCGGTCTTAGTTCTGGGAGAAAAGTTCTCCTGCTCCTCATGGGGGTTTTTTGTTTCCCCGTGGTCGCCCCAACCGAAGACATTAGGGCAGAGATCCAATTGGCTTAGTTCCTTTGATTAGGTMTAATTAGCATGGTCTGCTKSCAGTCTAAAGCTCCAAAGGGTCTTCTCGTCTTATGTGTTTATCCCCGCTTCTGCACGGGGAGATCAATTTCATTGACTGGGAGAAGGAGACAGGTTGGCCCTCGTTATGCCATTCATACAGGTCTCCATTTAAGAAACAAGTGATTGCGCTACCTTCGCACGGTCAAGATACCGCGGCCGTTAAACTTTTTGTCACAGGGCAGGCGGGACCTCTTATACTTTTCTAGCAAGAGGCGGTGTTTTTGGTAAACAGGCGAGGCCAGAAATATGTTTGCCGAGTTCCTTCTTCTCCTTTAGGTCTTTCCAGGTTAGCATTCCAGTGTAGGGTTAACGGTATTTGTTGGAAGGTCTTCTAGTTATCTGTTTGTTTTTCCAATGCCCTCTTTGTTTGGGGTCGTTAATTTTCGGCAGGATGTCTGTTCTGATGTACACTTATGCTCGGAGAGAATCTTAATCTCTTATTACTCATATTAGCATTATCTCTTCTATTGTGAAATAGAAGGGCCCGTTAGAATAAGGGGTGTAAAATTGGTTTATCAGTATTAAAGGAAGTAACAATGTTCGAGCTATAACGCTTTCTTCTAGGGTGGCTGCTTTTAGGCCCACCTGAACATAAGGCCTTAACTTATTTTGATTTTTACCCTCCTAAAAAAGTTGTGTCTTTTTTCAAAGAAGCTGTCCCTTCTTTGACTAACTCTCTTCTCTTCTTTTTCTCTGATTAAGGTGTCTCCATAATAGGGGAAAGAAGGGAGGAGGCTGAACTTCTATTCATTTCTCAGGCAACCAGCTATTACTAGGTTCGGGAGGCTTTTCACCGCTACTCAAAGTTCTTCCCACTCTTTTGCCACAGAGAAGGGTTTGCCCTATTATCAGGCTGCCTTGGAGTAGCTCACCTAGTTTCGGGAAGTTAAACTAAAATTCATTTTGCTTAAGGATTACTAGCTAATTCATGATGCAAAAGGTACAAGTTTTAATCTTTGCTTTTTAGTGCTTTACTGGTTTGTTTCATTTCTCTTTCAGCGTTCCCTTGCGGTACTCTCTCTATTGCGCCTTGTTCTTTTTCTGTCTCCCATACTAAAGGGGAAGAATGGTTTATTGGTTGTTTGTTAGTAATTTAGGGTGTAATTATATGTCTATGATGATAGTAATGGGGGCGGGCTAGCTGTTTGGCTTCAGGGCAACCCGATTTGCACGGGTGTCTTCTCAGTGTAAGGGAGATGCTCTACTATCTTAGCTATGCTCTGGTTAACCAAGTGCACCTTCCGGTACACTTACCATGTTACGACTTGCCTCCCCTTTATTAGATTAATGGTTTTATTTAGTCTTTTTAGGGGTTTTGGGGAGGGTGACGGGCGGTGTGTGCGCGCTTCAGGGCCAGTTTCAGCAGGACACTCTATTTACTGCTTACTGCTAAATCCTCCTTCTAATATACTTTTCATTATACTATCCGTATGCCCGGATTTAGGGAATGTAGCCCATTTCTTCCCCTCTCATATGCTACACCTCGACCTGGCGTTTTAAGTTTTACTGATTATGCTCACTATGAGGCCTTCACAGGGTAGGCTGACGACGGCGGTATATAGGCGGGAAGAACAAGAGAGGGTGAGGTTTAACGGGGATTATCGGTTCTAGAACAGGCTCCTCTAGGTGGGTTTGAAGCACCGCCAAGTCCTTTGGGTTTCAAGCTAATGCTCGTAGTACCCTGGCGGATAAGTTATGTAAAGTCTTATCTAAGTTTACGGCTGAGCATAGTGGGGTATCTAATCCCAGTTTGTGTCACAGCTTTCGTGGGGTCAGGAGAGTTAAAGCCACTTTCGTAGGGGGACTTCATATCCTCGGAAACGTACGACAGTCCTGAGGATGTTCGGCTTTAGTATAAATTTTTCCTTAACCACTCTTTACGCCGTTGTCTGTCAACTTAGGCCTCTCGTATAACCGCGGTGGCTGGCACGAGTTTTACCGGCCTTCTTAGCTTTAACTAAGTCAAGTTTTCACTTATAGCTTAATGTTTATCACTGCTGAAATCCCTTGGGGGTGTGGCTTAGCAAGGTGTCATGGGCTAGATTTTGAGCCTGATACCAGCTCCTTGTTTCCGGTAGGGAACTTTAGGGCATTCTCACAGGGGTGCGGATACTCGCATGTGTAAGTTCAGCTAAAGCTGACAGTAAAGACAGGACCAAACCTTTGTGCTTACGAGACCACTCTAAGGTCTGTCTTAACATCTTCAGTGTTATGCTTTAATTAAGCTACGCTAGC